CAAGTTCCATATAAATTACTTCTCAATACAATTTCTTTTAAATTCATTAAAATTTCAGGAACCGATTCTTGAATACCTGCTATAGTAGAATATTCATGCGGGACGTTCTCAGATTTTACACGTGTGATACATGTTCCTTGTATTTCTCCAAGCAAAGCTCTTCGCATTGCAATGCCTATTGTGTCGGCTTGGCCTTTCATAAGTGGAGACAGAACAAAGCGCCCATAATGAAGACGCTTACTGTCTGTTCTTGATTCAACACAGTTCCACTGTAGTGTCCGAGTAGATACTCTTACTTTCTCTCGAACCATAGTAATATTTTTTTTTATTTGATTGAATTATTTATTTCTCTTGTTTTTCTTGAAATTTCTTCACTGTTCATTTCTATACACGTCTTTTTTGGGGAGGTCTACAGCCATTATGTGGCATAGGGGTTACATCTCGTAGAAAAGTCAATCGTATACCGCTTCGACGAATACCGCGTAATGCTCCGTCTCTTCCTAACCCGGGGCCCTTTATCATGACTGCGGCTCGTTGCATACCTTGATCTCTTACTGTACGAATAGCATTTTTTGCTGCAGTTTCAGCTGCAAAGGGTGTCCCTCTTCTCGGACCCTTAAAGCCGCAAGTACCTGCCGAGGACCAGGAAACCACGCGACCCTTTACATCTGTAACCGTGACAATAGTATTATTGAAACTTGCTTGAACATGAATAATCCCTTTTGGTATTTTACGTACACTCTTACGCGAACCAATACGCCTATTCCTACGTGAACCGACTCTCGGTATAGCTTTTGCCATATTTTATCATCTCATAAATATGAATCATATGGATATATCCATTTCAAATCAAAACAGATTCCTTATTTGGACACTGAGTCCTTTAGCAAGTCTGATTAGCCTTGTCTTTGTTTATGTCTCGGGTTGGGACAAATTACTATAATGCGTCCCCGCCTGCGAATTAGGCGACATTTTTCACAAATTTTACGAACGGATGCTCTTATTTTCATATTTGTCATTCCTCAATCTTCATTCTCAATCTACTTGTTGGTAGAAAATAAGTTTCTTGCATTTTTTCATTTCGAATCATATTGCATAAAACCCGCCTAATCTTTTGAATCCGTGTTTTCGAGTCGATAAATTATACGCCCTCTGGTTGAATCATAACGACTTACTTCAATTTTGACTTTATCTCCCGGCAGTATCCGTATAAAACTACGTCGGATCTTTCCTGAAATATACCCTAGGATCAGATCCTCATTATCTAAACGAACCCGGAACATGCCGTTGGGAAGCGATTCCGTAATTAAACCTTCATGAATCCATTTTTGTTCTTTCATTTCAGGTAAAACCTCCTTTTTGTATTAACTAATAGAGGAGAAAGGGTATTAGACAATTCACCTCTTTTATTTATTTTTTTTACAAAGATAAAGAGGTTTTGGATCCCATGTAAAAGGATTACCATATATAACACAAGATTTCTCCGCCGATTCCTTCTAGTCGAGCCTCTCGGTCTGTTATTATACCCCGAGAAGTAGAAAGAATTACAATCCCCATCCCACCTAAAATTCTAGGGATTCGTTGAGAGTTAGAATAGATTCGTAGACCGGGTCTACTGATCCGTTTTAAATTTAAAAAATTTCTATATGGTCTTTTCCTATTCCTTCTATGTCGCAGGGTTAAAACTAAAAAAGATTTGTTTTTTTCTCGATGCTTTCGGAGATTTTCGATAAAACCTTCTCGAAGAAGTATTTGAACAATATTTTCGGTAATATTCGTAGATGCTATACGAACAACTCTTTTTCTATCCATATCCGCGTTTCGTATAGAGGTTAGTATCTCAGCAATAGTGTCTCTGCTCATGATGAACTTAAATTTTTGTTTCCTCGAATTTGAATATAATCAACATGTTTTTCTTTGTTTTTTTTTTTTTTTATGATTTATGATGATATATGAATTGAAAAAAGGTATATACGTGAGACACATTCAACGAATGAATCAAGTTCTTTTTCTATTTCTTTCAAATACCCCAAAAGGGGATAAAAAAAATCAACATCTCATTGTATTTTACAATACCTCGGGAGCTAATGAAACTATTTTAGTAAAATTGAATTGTCTCAATTCTCGGGGGATTGCACCAAAAATTCGCGTTCCTTTTGGATTTCCTTCTTGATCAATTACAACTGCAGCATTGTCATCATATCGTATTATCATACCGCTGTCGCGTTTAAGTTCTTTACAAGTACGAACAATTACAGCTCGGACTACTTCTGATTTTTGTAGTGGCATGTTAGGTACAGCTTCTTTGATCACAGCAACAATAACGTCACCAATGTGAGCATATCGACGGTTGCTAGCTCCTATGATTCGAATACACATCAATTCTCTAGCCCCGCTGTTATCCGCTACATTTAAATGGGTCTGGGGTTGAATCATATTAAATTTTTGAGTCTATTCTTACGATGCAAAGGATGAAGAAAATAAAAGAAATATTTTTTGTCTAAAAAAAGAAACCCGCGGTTTTGTTTTATCCCCAAGACTCATTTCTCTCCGTTCTGTGTTTTTATCCCGAAATAAGAAATTGCGTTCGTATAGGCATTTTTGATGCTGCTATTAAAATAGCCCTTCTAGCTATATTTTCGGTTACCCCACCCATTTCATATAGTATTCGCCCTGGTTTAACAACAGCTACCCAATATTCAGGGGACCCTTTCCCCGAACCCATACGTGTTTCGGCAGGTCTTACTGTAACCGGTTTGTCTGGAAATATACGTACCCATATTTTTCCACCACGGCGTGCATTTCGTGTCATTGCCCGTCGACCTGCTTCAATTTGTCTAGATGTGATCCAAGCAGGTTCAAGTGCCTGAAGAGCATATTTGCCGAAAGAAATCTGATTACCTCGAAAAGATATTCCTTTCATTCTTCCTCTATGTTGTTTACGGAATCTAGTTCTTTTGGGGTTATAGTTGATGGTTGTTTCGGAATTCCATCTCTACTCCAGAACTGGACATGAGAATTTCTTCTCATCCAGCTCCTCGCGAAAAAAGTATTCAAAATGGAATTTCAATTAATTTGAAAAACTATTCTAAAATTATAAATAATTTTTTTTTTTTTTTAGTGTCCCAATCAATCTTTATTTTCCTTTGTGCTTTATCTAAATCTAACAATAAAAAAAAATTCGCGGGCGAATGTTTACTCTTGCAATCTCGATTTCAGTCTTAACCTCCGGTCGGGATTTCTGAAAGTTGATGCATTTTTTCTGGTTAATTTCGCCATCCAGACTAGTGAATTATTAAGATTCATTTGTTCAATAAAAGATTTTGCATTCACAAGTTCCTTCGTTCCCACCGCTTCGTACTTAATGGTTAGGTCCTAATCCTACAATGGAGCTAATAATGCAATTTATTCTCGAGTCAACCTTCTTAGTCTTTATTGACTCGAAGCTCTTTTTTCTTCTATACTGAGGATTCATTGACTATTTCATTATGGATGAATCCATTAGTATTGATGCTTTATTACACTGTTTTTTAGGATATGGCGCATAGACCTTACATGTTGGATTTTATAGCATTGCTATTCTTTTTCTCTCTTTCTTTCATCCTTCCATTTATCCGCACCTTTTTCTTTTTTTTTTGCTTTAAACTTAGAATTTTTGAACGTCAAAATCTCAGTTGCTACAAAGATATGACCGATTTATCATATCTTGACTGGTTCATTAGATCCAGATAATACGAAGTGATGAGTTGGTTTTCATACTACCGAGCTCGTATTTTTTTATCCTAACCCGAAAAACCAACGAGTCGCACACTAAGCATAGCAATTATACCGAAAGGTCAATCCAATTTTTATTAAACCGTATAGAATTAAAGAATGAAAAATTAGAATTGCTTGCTTTGATTGGACAGAAAAAGAATTCATGAATTTTCCTATATTTTCATCAATCAATGGATACAAATTCTTCTTCCTTGTCTCTAAAAATCCAAATTTTGATACCTAATACCCCGTATATAGTCCGAGCTGTATAGGAACAATAATCGATTTTAGCGCGAATGGTTTGTAGGGGAACCCTACCCTCTCTGATCCATTCGACACGTGCAATTTCTTTTCCATCGATACGCCCTGCAATTTGTACTTGAATTCCTTTTGTATCTGCTTCTTCAGATAATTCAATAGCTTTTTTGATTGCTTTTCGAAATGAAACTCTATTCTTTAATTGTTCGGCTATAAATTCTGCAATAATATTAGGGTTTCCATAAGGTTTTGCAATTCCTTTGATAGAAAGCTTAAGTTTTCGGGTTATATAATGAAATTCTTTTTGGAAATTTCTTTTGAATTCTTCAACTCCTTGCGGTCTATTTTCGGTTAATAACTTTGGGAATCCCATAAAGAGTATGACCTCGATCTCCTCTATTCCTTTTTTGATCTCTATACGTGCAATTCCCTCGGTCGCGGAGGATAGTGGTATATTCTTTTGTACATATTTTTTGACAAAATTTCTGAATTTTTGATCTTCTTGTAGACCCTCAGAATAATTTCTTGGTTGTGCAAACCAAAGGGAATGATGACTTTGGGTTGTCCCAAGTCTGAAACCAAGTGGATTTATTTTTTGTCCCATACCCCTCCAGTAATATCCACATCATCGTACAACGGATCGTATACCGGAGTTACATACTTGTTTCTAGATTTTTTTATCGCAGGATACTTAGATACTTGTTCATATTCATCTAAAGATATATCTTTCACAAAAACAGTTATATGACAGGTAGTTCTTTTTATTGGATAACTACGTCCTCGAGCTCGAGGTTTTAATTTCTTTGCCCTAGTCCCCTCGTTAACCTCAGCTTTACTAATTATTAAATTGGCTTCGTTGGAACCTATGCTATAACTAGCATTTGCTGCTGCAGAATAAACTAATTTAAAAATGGGATAACATGCTCTATAGGGCATGAGTTCTAGTATCATAAGTGTTTCCTCATAAGAACGTCCGCGAATTTGAT